TCTTATGGAGTCCAATCCAAATAAATATGAAATAAAAAGAAATCTACTGTTCCAATTTCATCTCTATCGAATTTTAATATCAGAATAGTGGATATAGTCACGATTCGATGGGTTAGATCCACTTACTTTTTCTTTTGTTGATTTCTAATCTTTACAATTCTTTACAATGGATTTGATTGTAATAATATAATGCAAAAAAAAATAAATATATATTTGTCGCTTCAAGAGACGACTTATCATTATTCATTATAATAAACAAATGTTCAACTTTCTTTTAGAATTACTCTACTATAACTCATTAGAATAATAACTTATTAGAGCTAAATTATACAGTTTATAATTAAATTATTATACATATACAGTTGGTTTTTTATTACCAATAAAAACAACATCCCTATTCTTCGTTTAAATATGAATACTACTATTTCTATTTCACTGGAGTTTTATGAAAAAAAGACAAAAGCCCCTTATCGGATTTGAACCGATGACTTACGCCTTACCATGGCGTTACTCTACCGCTGAGTTAAAAGGGCCGTTCGATTCAATTACTGAATGAATCAGTAGACGGATAAGATCTATTTATATATATAAGTATATGCAGTAGACTCATAGTGGCTAGTAGCTCAGTCAGGAATGAGAATTCTAATTTACTTAACGTGTATAGGGTAAAATGGGTTTGGTTTATTGATATTGGATTTGATAAATATCAATGCAATGAATTGTTTCAAGGCCGATGATAATTGGCTTATCAGAACAGAACGAAATTCATTTATTTTATTTGATTAATACATGTACCTTAGCAATTCGACATAGATCCAATCAATTTTATCGAAACATGTGATGAAGAGATTTGCTTTGTCCACCGAACCCAATTGTTAGAAAAAAAAAAACACACATAATTTTCGATAACTTCTTGCTCCCTCTTCCCAAAATTCCAGATTTACTTTTTGTTAATTTACTGGCTTAGTGTGAGATAGAAATACGCCTGTCTCATCTTAATTTAATAACTTAATTTAATAATTAGTGAATCAAATCAATGAATGAAAGTGGAAGAAATGAAGTTTAACTCCCTTTTTTATGTTTATGTCAGACCAATCACTTCCCGGAAGGATCTTATACTTTGTATTATTAATATAATCTAGTTTCTTTTTATAATATTAATATCGATTTATAATATTAATATCGATTTATATAATAAATTGAATTTATCTAATTCATTTCATTTCTATTATCTAATTCATTTCTATATAGAATATAGTGGCGATTAAAATGAATGATTTACTGAGTAGAAATCATGAATCAAAAACGGAAAATCATAAAAGATGGAAAAAGCTTTCGCATCTAGTCATATCATTCCACCATTATATTGACAATTTCAAAAAACTGCTCATACTATGAGCATAGTATGATCGCGGGCAGGCAAATATGCCCCCATCGTCTAGCGGTTCAGGACATCTCTCTTTCAAGGAGGCAGCGGGGATTCGACTTCCCCTGGGGGTAGGGTACTACGAAAGGAAGTTGATCATGGATCATCAATCAACCTAGAATTGATTCTTCCTGGGTCGATGCCCGAGCGGTTAATGGGGACGGACTGTAAATTCGTTGGCAATATGTCTACGCTGGTTCAAATCCAGCTCGGCCCAATAATTCGCTGATCCGCCATAACAAAAAATGCCCATTTTTTGTATTTTGTTTTCCAGAAAAGCCAAACAAAAAAATTAGGGAAGAATAAAAAAAGTCCAATTTTCTGATATATCCATCCTTATCGCTATTTGTTTTTTATTTGTTCTATTTATTTGTTCCCATAAATTCTGACCTTGATAACGATCTACATTCATATCAGGATCATTAAGTATAAAGTTTAATGAAAAGAAAGAGTAAAGTAAACAAAAAAGACTCTTTGTTTCATTTTAAAATTGATTATTGATCGATTTATTTGGCAATAACGAAAGGATTACTAGTAACTAGTAATCCGCGTCGCTCTCACTAAAGTACATACCCGTATGGATATCAATATATCACTTGCGCCTTTTTTTGTTACAACACAGCGATTCGAATCTAAAATCTAACTATAAAATGGCTTGAATGAAATTCTAAGAATATCTATGCTGCCCACTTTTCTTTATTTCCCTGGGATTGTAGTTCAATTGGTCAGAGCACCGCCCTGTCAAGGCGGAAGCTGCGGGTTCGAGCCCCGTCAGTCCCGACGGATACAATAAAAAAAAAATACATCAATTGATCTCTCCATTTTCTGTGAAAGGGATACAAATGACATAATTTCATTCCCAACGATATCCTTTTTTTATTTCTTTTTTCCTTTATATTTTTTGTTGGGTTTATTTGTAAACTATTTGTAAACGGTTAAAGTGGAAAAGCAGTCAGATGATATATCATCAGATGATTGTACAAGGAAGGCGGTAGATTATTGAAAAGAAAGAGTGGAAAAGAATATATAAACAAAGGAATTCTTTTGATTGGACCAGGAATCAAATTTTGTATTTGGTGTGGATAAAAGATCTTCCTATGTTATACTATTCAATTCTCGACGGTGAATCGATTTGATAGCTTAGATATTGTTATTCATGATATTGATCCGATTCGATGTCATTGAAATGTAAGTCATCGCATTGAATTTACAAGCGACAAATTTATCATCTCTATGGGATTAAATCCCGAGTTATTGCGAAGTAAAAAAAACAATGAAATTATGGAAGTAAATATTCTGGCATTTATTGCTACAGCGTTGTTCATTCTAGTTCCTACCGCTTTTTTACTTATAATATACGTAAAAACTATCAGTCAAAGTGATTAATTTGAATTGAATGAAACTTGACTTTTTATCAAGGATTTAAGAAAAAAAGGATTCCAATTTCACGTCTTAAATAAAATGAATGGACGAGAATCAGCAGTATCCTATAAAACTCGATAGTATGGTAGAAAAAAAAAATAAGAATCTTTCTACCATACTATCTATATCTATTATTGTAATGTATAAAGATACAAGCTTAATATAGATGAATCTACAATATTATCTTCATACATGTCGATATCAATTAACTATATGTAATGTACATAGTATCTCAATTTTATTTCTTCGCTTGATCTATTTTATTTGTGTTGATTTCAATCAATCTGAAATAATTGAAAGGAAAGGCAAGTCTTACGATTTTCTAATTCTTTCATTTCATGGATTTGATTCTTTTGATGGATACCGAGATTCATATTGAAAATAATCAGAAATGAAGGAAAAATGGAATAGGCATATATTAATTTAATAAAAAAAAAAGATTACTTGGTTTTCTTTTTTTTTTTAACATTCCAAAGAAGTAATTCATTGAGCAGTTGACAGATGATCCAAAGAGTTCTATGGTAACTTTTCTTCGTATTTCGTTTCGGAAAAGGGATATACCCTACCGATTTTAAATTTAACTTCTTTTCTTTGATCCATCATATGAAATGAGTCAATAAAGCATGGCATAAACGAAATTCCTAAAATAATAAATAAAACAGGGGCTAAGTTTGCAATATGTGACTACACTAAGGCAAGATCTTATTAAATAAAAGAACTACTTTTTTTCTCTTTGAACAGTAAGAGTAAAATAAAAAGGGAAGGAAATAAAAACAAGCAAATACAGAAAAAAAGGGGGGGTTCCTTGTCCCTCATTGTCCATATATAACTCTGGTAAGAGCGGGTTCATCAAAATATAAAATTTAGGAAGAATTCGTTTTTTTTATTTTTTAATAAATTGCCTATTATCGGGATCCCTTTTACTTTCGAAATACGAACATGGGAATTATTGAAATGTTTGTTTGATTTTGATTGAAAGGGTATTATTAATCTATATTATTCATAGAATACATTAATCCACTAGAAGCCAAGAATTTCGAAATGAAGACTAATAAAATAAATGAAGACTAATAAAATAGTTAAAATAAAAAAAGGCTTTGCAAAACGATCTAGAAAACAATTGATACGGTTTGAGGAATCAAACCAATTAGGAATACCCCTAGAGTCCACTTCTTCCCCATACTACGAGTGAAAGGGAAAATGTAAAGACTACCATTAAAGCAGCCCAAGCAAGACTTACTATATCCATGTGTATTATGTCCCCTATCTCTATGAATATGAAACAAATATGAAGGAATTTTTCCATTATTGTTCACTAATAATAGTGGAATTACTGGCGCAGAGTCAAAAAGAAAAGGAAATGCTGACACACCACCGTTGATGAAAGACTTCAATAAATCCGCTTATAACAAGTTCTTATATGATTTCTAGTAAAATCGAGAACCATTAAGCACAAGCAAAATACGCAGTAACACTTTTGGAAGTATCAAAAGAATGTTACTCACATGTAGCAATAATAAGACTTATTCTTTCTTTTGGTGTCTCTCATTAAGTAAAAAAAGCCAATTACCCATTCAATCTAATATAATATTAATTGGATGTCTGAACACTCAAAGACTTTTATCAGTCTGTATAAAAAGTATCTTCCAACCCTTCTACAACCATTCATTAGTTAATTAGACACTCCCGTTATCCAATCTAATTCAAGACTCCGCTAGTAGCCCCCCCTACTAATGGAGGGGCTACCATATCAAGATTTACTGATTCCCTTCCACTACTCTAGTTTTCCTTGAATCCTAGACGTACAACACTTTAGAAAACAAAACCTCCGGAAGTTTATAATCAAGAAAGTATCAAGAGTCCTTTTCTTACACTTGTTTTTGCTGGAGAAAATTTGTCGAGTTATATCAGCAAAACAGAATATAGGATTTCGAGTTTTTTGTTGATCAGGCGACACCCGGATTTGAACTGGGGAATAAGGGATTTGCAGTCCCCCGCCTTACCGCTCGGCCATGTCGCCAAAAGGCTACAAACAAAAAAATGAGAGTATCCCCTTTTTATTTTTAGATTGGATCCCTACCTTCAATTGGTTATAGTATCTCAAGACACACAATATCTAAAAACTTTCCCTTTCTTTTTTCTATTGAAAAAT